CATTCTTAATAAACTAAAATTCTTGTTAATTCCTTTTGAAGACCCCTTACCCCATAGAGATATGGAATAAAAAGAAGTATTTTGATTGCCACTATAATTTTGAAAATGAACATTTAAATGACCTTCAAACGTAAGTAAATAGATGCGAAACATATAAAATGCGGTTAATCCTGCGGTAGCCCAAGCTATTATTGCGAAAATTGGCGAATACAACCAACTATCATTAAGAATTTCATCTTTTGACCAAAAACAAGCAAGAGGCGGAATACCACAAAGAGAAAGTGTACCTAATAAAAAAGAGGTTTTAGTAATCGGTACATGTTTTGTTAAACCACCCATAAAAACCATATTCTGACTTTTATCCGGAGAATAGCCAACAACAGTTTCCATTGAATGAATAATGGACCCAGACCCTAAAAATAATAATGCTTTGGAATAAGCATGAGTAATCAAATGAAATAAAGCACTTCGATAAGACCCCATTCCTAGAGCTAACATCATATAACCCAATTGAGACATTGTCGAATAGGCTAAACCCCTTTTAATGTCTTTTTGAGCAAGAGCTAAAGTAGCTCCTAATAATAATGTGATTATGCCTATCAACGAGATTAAATTCATTATATAGGGTATAACCATGAAAAGAGGGAGAAGGCGAGCTACAAGAAAGATCCCCGCTGCTACCATAGTAGCAGCGTGTATAAGAGCCGAAATAGGAGTGGGTCCCTCCATAGCATCGGGTAACCACACATGAAGGGGAAATTGTGCAGATTTAGCAACTGCACCGGTAAATAATAAAGCAGCACACAAAATAACAAAGGAAAAGTTGACTTCATTATTATAAATCAAGTTATTGAGTATTTCGAATAAATCCTGAAATTCAAAACTACCTGTTATACAATAAAACCCTAAAATTCCTAATAATAAACCAAAATCCCCTACCCGATTAGTTACAAATGCTTTTTGACAAGCATTTGCTGCAGGAGGTCGCGTAAACCAAAACCCTATTAATAGATAGGAACACATTCCAACTAATTCCCAAAAAAAATAAATTTGTATCAAATTTGAACTAGTAACTAATCCCAACATGGAAGTACTGAAAAAACTCATATAAGCAAAAAATCTCAAGTATCCTTGATCGTGAGCCATATAATTATCACTATAAATAAGAACCATGATTCCAACAGTAGTGATTAACATTGACATAATAGAAGTAAGTGGATCGATCAAGCAGCCAAATTCTAAAGAAAAATCATTATCGAGTGTCCAAGACCATACATATTGGTGGATAGAACTGCTATTTATTTGCTGAATAGACAGATTAATTGAAAAAATCATGACTATACTTAACAATAAGATACTTGGAAAAGCCCACATACGACGAAGATTTTTCGTTGCTGCCGGAAAAAGAAGAAGTCCCACTCCTATTAACATAGGAATTGGAAGTGGAACAAAAGGTAAAATCCACCCATATTGATATGTCTGTTGCATAAAAAAATTGAAATTCCTAATTAAATTTTTCCGATTTATCGGACCTTACTTCTTTTGAAAGGAGTCAATAAAAAAATGAAAATATGCACTAAGCTTAACCTAACTTAAATATAAAAAAGAAAAATTTTTCATTTTTCTTTCTTTTTACTTATTCTTTCTCTTTCTGAATTTCTTCTAAATATTTCAAATATTCAAATCAAGAAGTTACAATTGGTCAAATCATATAAAAGACAAAGATTAATTATGAGTCTCCTTCGAATTTGAAAATGCAAGTCAAATTTTGACAAGTTACTAAAAATATTCTTCTTGTTTTTTATTTTTTAGAAAAATTTTATGCGATTTTACCATATCGTTCATATTCCATTCTTTTAGAATTTTAGAAAAAAAATTATCTAGAAAAGCGCAGATTTTTTTAAACAATAGATGTCTTTCACATCCAGCTATACCAATGAGTAATCTCTTAATTTTTATTTAAATGGCAGTTCCAAAAAAACGTACTTCTGCATCAAAAAAGCGTATTCGTAAAAATTTTTGGAAAAGGAAAGGCTATTGGTCAGCGTTAAAAGCGTTTTCTTTAGGGAAATCTCTTTCTACCGGGATTTCAAAAAGTTTTTTTGTGCGACAAACAAATAAAATAAAAAAATAAGTTATTAAGAAATAAAACAGAACACCTTATAAAAATCTAAATTGACCTGACTTAAAAATTAAATTCTTCCGTTTCAAAAAGACAATTCTCAAATTCCATTTCCTGTTGAATTAATTCATAGGAAATGGAATTCTTCTGTTTTACTTTTACTTTAAACCGAATTTAAACAAAGTCTTTTTTTTTTAACAAAAAAACACAAGATACTCACTTTCTTTTTAATATATTTTCTTTCCAGAATAGGAGTCTTATTTCCCCCAGCAACTTATTTGTACTATAAAAGATTTTTTTTTGCACAACTTTCTTACTTTTCTTTTGGATTTTCTGTAAATTCTTATATAGAATAGAGCCCATATATCTCTGGCCATCAATTCACGCAAAAACACTTAGTGTAAATTTTATGGATAAATATGTGTGAATTTTGAATAATCTAAAATAGGTTTTTTGTTCATTGATAAAACTTCTTTTTTGGTTGTACTTTTTAAAATTAAATAAATCAAAAACATTTAATTTAAAAAATGTTTTTTAGAGGAAAGGTTCTATCCCTTAATTGATAGTAAGACTTTTTGGTTTTACAAGAATTCAAGTAAAGAAGATTCTCAAATACACAATAAAACTAAAACCCTAAACTAAAATAATGAACGTTCAAGGACATATTTGAACAGATTTTATTTATTGATTTGAATCTTTCCTGAAAATATTGCACTCAATTGAATTCTTAAATCTAGACGATTGCTTATTTATAGGCTATTATGAGGTCAAGACAAGCCGCTATGGTGAAATTGGTAGACACGCTGCTCTTAGGAAGCAGTGCTAGAGCATCTCGGTTCGAGTCCGAGTGGCGGCATGTCATTTCCTAAAAAAAGAAAATAGATCCTATAATGAATAATGAATTCAATTGCCGATTTCGATTTTATAATTAAGGAACTCTTTTTATGATATTTTCAACTTTAGAGCATATATTAACTCATATTTCTTTTTCGACTGTTTCAATTCTAATTACAATTCATTTGATAACCTTTTTTGTCGATGAAATCGTAAAACTATATGATTCATCCGAAAAGGGCATGATAACGACTTTTTTGTGTATAACAGGATTATTAATTTCTCGTTGGATTTATTCGAAACATTTTCCACTAAGTGATTTAAATGAATCGTTAATCTTTCTTTCATGGAGTTTTTCCTTTATTTATATAGTTCCGTATTTCAAAAAAAATCAAAATATTCTAAGCACAATAATAGGTCCAAGTGCTATTTTTTCCCAGGGCTTTGCTACCTCAGGCCTTTTAACTGAAATACACGAATCCACTATATTAGTACCTGCTCTTCAATCCGAGTGGTTAATAATGCACGTAAGTATGATGATATTGGGATATGTGGCCCTTTTATGTGGATCATTATTATCAGTATCACTTCTAGTCATTACAGTTCGAAAAAATAGAAAATTTTTTTCTACGAGTAATCATTTATTAAATTTAAATAAGTCATTTTTCCTTGATAAAGTCGAATACATGAATGAAGAAAAAAATATTTTAAAAAAAACTTCTTTTTTTTCTCCAAGGAATTATTATAAGTCGCAATTGATTCAACAATTGGATTATTGGAGTTATCGGGTTATTAGTCTAGGATTTCTCTTTTTAACGATAGGAATTCTTTCTGGAGCAGTATGGGCTAATGAAGCGTGGGGGTCCTATTGGAGTTGGGACCCAAAAGAAACTTGGGCTTTTATTACTTGGATCATATTTGCAATTTATTTACATACTCAAACAAATCTAAAATTGAAGGGTACAAATTCAGCAATTGTAGCGTTTATTGGATTTCTTATAATTTGGATATGCTATTTTGGAGTAAATCTATTAGGAATAGGATTACATAGTTATGGTTCATTTACATTAACATCTAATTAAATTCAAAAAGGAGTTCTTACCACTTACCAATAGGAATAGAAAAGCATATAACGCATATCAAACTTTGTGTGAACTAGGGAGAGCCTCGCGAATCAAAGTAACGGGTCTCTCCCTAGTTCACACAAAGTTTTTTTACTTAACACAAGAGAAGAAAAAGCGTTCTTTTTGTCATTGTACAACGAACCTTTTTATAAATGATAAGATTTTTTTCATTTTTTTATTTATAAAAAAACTATCTAAAAAAAGAATTAGATAGGATAACTTCAACCTTTTCAACTGATAGTGAAAGAACGAAATCGGGGTACATACCAATACCTAGTACGGGTAAAAAAAAGGAGATCGAAAGAAATAACTCTCGCGGCCCAGAATCAAAAAAATAAAAGTTTGGGCCATTAAATATCTTGTATCCATAGAACATCTGGCGTAACATAGATAATAAATAAATAGGGGTTAATATAATTCCAATTGCCATTACAAAAGTAATTAGGATTTTTGTCATTAAAAGAAATTTTGGACTAGTAATTAGTCCAAAAAAGACTATTAATTCGGCAACAAAACCACTCATACCTGGTAATGCGAGGGAGGCCATCGAAAAGCTACTGAATATCGTGAACATTTTTGGCATTGGGATAGCTATTCCACCCATTTCGTCAAGATAAAGAAGACGTATTCTATCATAAGTTGTTCCAGCCAAGAAAAAAAGCGCAGCACCGATAAATCCATGAGAGATTATTTGTAAAAGGGCTCCGTTGAGTCCCATATCTGTGATAGAACCAATTCCTATAATTATAAAACCCATATGAGATACAGAGGAATAGGCTATTCTTTTTTTTAAATTTCGTTGACCAAGAGATGTTGAAGCTGCATAGATTATTTGTACTGCGCCCACTATTATTAACCAAGGAGAAAATAGAGAATGAGCATGAGGAAATAATTCCATATTGATTCGAACTAATCCATAC